GACCATTCTTGACGCACCATTCTAATTTTAAGAAATTACTTGAGTCTATGTCAACTAAATTCAAAAAAAAAAGTATTTTTTTTAATTAAAATTAAAAAAAGGGATATAGGATAAAAAATTAGAGAGTTAAATGGGCTTTTGGGGATAGAGGGACTTGAACCCTCACGATTTCTAAAGTCGACGGATTTTCCTCTTACTAAAAATTTCATTGATGTCGGTATTGACATGTAGAATGGGACTCTATCTTTATTCTCGTCTGATTAATCAGTTATTCAAAAGATCCATCAGACTATGGTGGAGTGACTGATTTGATCAATAAATATTCTATTGAAAGAATATTTGAGTACATATATATAATATATGTTTATCCTTGATCCTTTCTGGAATTTTGATAGAAAGAGGGATTCCTTTCCTACTGCGAAAGGAAATGTTGTCAACTCCATTTGTTAGAACAGCTTCCATTGAGTCTCTGCACCTATCCTTTTTTGATTTTAACTTTCTGAACTTTTATTTTTTTGTTTTCGGAAAGAAGGATTTGGCTCAGGATTGCCCATTTTTAATTCCAGGGTTTCTCTGAATTTGAAAGTTTTCACTTGGTAAGTTTCCATACCAAGGCTCAATCCAATTAAGTCCGTAGCGTCTACCAATTTCGCCATATCCCCCGTTTTTTCTTTGAGATTAATATCATATCTCATTAGGATGTTTTTTCATTTGTATTATGAGAATTATATGCAGGAACTGTTGAATTTATTAGAAACCTACTCCCATATTGGGAAAAATTTCCTTCTATTTGTTTTTGTTTGATTGATTTTTTTTGATCTATATCAGATACCCATATTTAGTCGAATCAGAAATGATTCTATTATCTCTGTATTCGCAATTCAATATACAGAGATATATACTACATTTATCTCTATTTTATATGTCCCTCCTTCTTTGATTTTTTGATAGTATTTAGAATACTCTAACGTTCGATTCTTTTTTTCTTAGAGCAGACAGATACAGACCTTATAATAACAAAACGAAAATCAAAAATTTTAAATTAAAAATTTTTGACATTCATTTAGAAATTCAATAGTTACTTACCCAATTTTTTTTTGATAATCTATCCAATTTTGTAGAATTCTAATTGATATGTATAAATCGATATCGATACATTATATGTATTATATACATTACATTATATATTTCATCATATATTTCATCTTAATGCATAAGAATTTTGTAATATAAATTACGGTTTTGTTTACTCTAATCTAATTAGTCATTATTACAAAATTCTAAAAAAAAAAAATAGTATTCTATATACTCTTTACTATTTTCTATATCCATTTATATAGAATAAAATATAAGGTATTCTATAATAGAATATATATAGAAATAAAAAATCTTCCTATCTAATATAATAATAGAATATCAAATAAATAATCGGGATATGGGGATAAATACATAACATATAATAAATAAAAATTATTAAATATATATATAAATAGAAAGATAAAATATAAATATAGAAGAGATAAAAAAAAGATTTGATAAATTATTTGATAAATCGATCAAAATAGTATTCTATGTAACTATAGTAACTATAAATTTGAAGTAACTTTAAATTTAAATTCTTATCTTAAAATTATTCTGATTTTTATGATATGTTATATACTAGAATATCAAATAAATAATAACTATTGGGTATTTTATATTTTTTTATATGTTTGTATTTATTTGATTATGTTAATGTTATGATATAGTAATTGTGTTATGAAGAGCTAATATAAAACAATTAATAACTAAGATCCCTGTAGTTTAGGAAAGAATTCCGATAAATGCACAATTTGTGTTATGAGAGCCCGCTTAGCTCAGAGGTTAGAGCATCGCATTTGTAATGCGATGGTCATCGGTTCGATTCCGATAGCCGGCTTTTTTTCTCTATTTGTTTTCATTTTTGACATAAGGGATAATCTGTTTTTATTTTAAGAAAAAAATTGGGGAGTTCCATTTCTCTAGAACAAATCAAGAAAATAACTCCCTTATTTTTATTTTATATTTATTTAGATAGATATACAATAGAATAAAATTCGGATACTGATAGAATCTTTCCAGTTCTTCTTTGTAGTACAATATTTGTAGTACAATACTTTAAGTAGATTTCGCTTCATTTATCATATTTGTCATTTAGTTTAGTTTTAATTTTGCTTTATGAGATTTTCCATTTTAAATTAAAAAGGAGTGTTTATGTCACGTTACAGAGGGCCTCGTTTCAAAAAAATACGTCGTCTGGGGGCTTTACCAGGACTAACTAGTAAACGGCCTACAGTTGGAAGCGAACTTAGAAACCAATCGCGCTCGAGTAAAAAATCTCAATATCGTATTCGTTTAGAAGAAAAACAAAAATTGCGTTTTCATTATGGTCTTACAGAACGACAATTGCTTAAATACGTTCGTATCGCTGGAAAAGCGAAAGGTTCAACCGGTGAAGTTTTACTACAATTACTTGAAATGCGTTTGGATAACATACTTTTTCGATTGGGTATGGCTTCGACGATTCCTCAAGCCCGTCAATTAGTTAACCACAGACATGTTTTAGTTAATGGTCATATAGTAGATATACCAAGTTATCGTTGCAAACCTCAAGATATTATTACAGCGAAGGATGAACAAAAATCTAGAACTCTGATTCAAAATTCTCTTGAATCAACCCCCCGCGAAGAATTGCCAACCCATTTGACTCTTCATCCATTCCAATATAAAGGATTAGTCAATCAAATAATAGATAGTAAATGGGTTGGTTTGAAAATTAATGAATTGCTGGTTGTAGAATATTATTCTCGTCAGACTTAAACCTAATTAAAATAATAATTTAGATCCGAGGATTTTCCCCCATTCATGTATAGACGTGGGTATAGGAAAATTGTTATTCCTTGCCCACTTTATTCCACTATTTATTTTGTTTATTACATAAAGAAATTAGGAATAGAGAATCTATAAATCTATATTAAAGTTGGAATAATGATATCTATTTTCAAACATTGAAGTCAGTAACATTGAAAAACTTTGTAAGGGTGAGGAAAGAGAGGGATTCGAACCCTCGGTAAACAAAAAGCCTACATAGCAGTTCCAATGCTACGCCTTCAACCACTCGGCCATCTCTCCTACATAATGATTATGCCCCTAAATCGAGTGAATAGTGAGGCATTCATATTCCATTTGCGTAGGCGCACACAATCAATTGAAACTAACAAAAATAGAAAGAAAAGAATTTTATCAAAAAAAACTTACTTCGAGGCCTGCCGTAGGATAAAATTATTTGATTAATAAGTCCATTTTTACGTTATTTCGTACTGTATTGTACAATTCCTTTGTTTGGGGGATTATTTTATCACGCGATAAAAAATGAAATTATAGAATGGATTGCTACCTATGACTAGATCTCGGATAAATGGAAATTTTATTGATAAGACCTTTACCATTGTAGCCAATATCTTATTACGAATAATTCCGACAACTTCTGGAGAAAAAGAGGCATTTTCTTATTACAGAGATGGTGCGATTTGATTATTTTTTTTTTTTTTTACCGATCTCAGTCTTAGGAGAAACATACATTCTTCGGAGATAAAGAAAAAAATTTTGAAAAAAAAAAATCTACGCTTGCTGAAGGTGAAGTTTGGAAATAAAACAATTAATCCCTTCTGTCGTGTATTCCCGATTAATGCAGCCTGATATGCTTCAATTTTAGGTTTATAGTATTAAGCGAAAGGTTATACCTATACCTATGGGGTTAGGTTAATCCTACCCCACTAGTACCAATAGGCGGCATGGGGGAAAAAGCACTACGCTTAGGAATCAACAACGCTAGAAAACTTTGTAAAAAAAAATCCTTCCTTTCTTATCGGGATCGGGACTAACTAGAATGGTTGGGACAATAAACATCCATCTCGTTCGTATTTTGGATACCCATATAACCATCGAAGACTGTTGAAGTGACTAATTCCGGGAAATTTAGCGGCGTTGAGGACAAAGAAATTGTTGAAGTGACTATTTATCCAGTAATAACATACTTGATGTTAATAAAAGATCCTTTACAGGAAGGTTGGCTAGAGATTTCGTGTAAAAACACTAGTCCCGCTCAGTTGATAATGAGAATATTGCAATCTTTTTGTTTTGCATTTGATTCCATGGATGTTTATCATTATACACATAAAGGAGGAGCCGTATGAGATGGAAATCTCACGTACGGTTCTGGAACGGAGATTCTTTGAACCGAATGACGACCGTAACGGATGTCGGCTCAATCTGAAGGAAATTATGCGGAAGCTTTACAGAATTATTATGAGGCTATGCGACTGGAAATTGATCCCTATGATCGAAGTTATATACTTTATAACATAGGCCTTATACACACAAGTAACGGAGAACATACAAAAGCTTTGGAATACTATTTTAGGGCACTCGAACGAAACCCTTTCTTACCTCAAGCTTTTAATAATATGGCCGTGATCTGTCATTACGTGCGACTATCTCCACTATAGAAAGAAAAAAGAAAAGAACGAACAACTCCACTAATACTAATAAATACTAGACAAAAAAATAGGCTTTCTACATATATATATCGTTCGAAACAACGATTTTTATGAGCTGTAGCAAAGAAAGAAACTTCATAGAAGTCTAAATATGAAGAAATAGAATATATATGCCTAGATACTTTTTTTTCTATGGATAAAAGATCTAATTGATAGAGGAAGCACCGTAAAGATCAATTAACAAGGTTTTTGGACGATACAACAAGAACTGCTTACTTATATGATGATAGATTAGGAATCTACTTATGTAATAAAGTGGATCCCCTAAGGTTTTGAGCAGCGGTGTAGTATCAGATCCCAAAGATAGTAAGTTTTTTCTTATGAAGAAATTCTCAAAGATTCTATAGAAATTGATATATCAAAGTATATGATATATGAAATCGAGATAGTTACCTTTCCGAAAATTCCAATAAGAGCATTAGT